AATGTGGTGTCTGAAAAAGAATTACTTTGATAGAGTGAAATATGTGAATTATCACCCTCATTACAACTGATAGAATTAAACTACCCCTTTAAATATCAAAAATTTAAGTACTTCTCATACTAAATCGTAAAAAGATAAGCTAACTAAGCTATTGGGCCCATACCCCACTTATAAAGGTTTTAACCCTTTTCTTTTTGATTTACTATAAAATTACTTTTATACTTTCCCTGCTATCAGGAACTTTACTCTCTATTTCATCATATTCCTGAATGGGAATATGGATAGGCTTAGAAATCAACCTTCTCTCTATTATCCCCCTAATAAGAGATACTAAGAATATAATAGCCTCCGAAGCTGCACTAAAATATTTTATTACCCAAGCATTAGCCTCAAGACTCCTCCTATTCTCTATAATTATTCTCTCAATGAATTTTTTCTACACCCTGGATATAAACCTGTATTTATCACTAATCCTCAATACTTCACTTTTAACAAAAATAGGAGCTGCCCCCTTCCATTTTTGGTTTCCCGAAGTTATAGACGGATTAAATTGACCCATATCCTTGGTTATACTCACATGGCAAAAAATTGCCCCCATAATACTACTCACCTACTTTAGACTTTCTTCATACTATCTTACTATCACAATTATTTTTAGTATGATAATCAGAGGAATCGTTGGACTTAATCAAACCAGCCTCCGAAAAATTTTAGCATATTCCTCAATTAATCACATTGGATGAATATTAAGAGCCATTCTTATCCAAGAAAATACCTGATTCCTTTATTTTATCGTCTATTCCATCATCACCATAAATATTGTCTTTTTTTTCAAAATATTCAATATTTTTCACCTAAAACAACTTTTTAATTCAATAAATCACAATTTTTCAATCAAATTTTCCTTTATTTTAAACTTCCTATCTTTAGCCGGGTTACCCCCCTTACTTGGCTTTCTCCCTAAATGACTCACTATTCAGGCTTTAACCGAAAATAGCATATATGCTATAGCTATCTTAATTATCACCATAACCCTAATAACCATGTATTTTTACTTACGAATCATTTTTTCAAGACTCCTTTTAAATTCAAACGAACTAGCCTTTTTATACAGACCACCATTAAAATCTGCCCTAATCTTAGTTTTTAACTTTATTACCGTGATTGGCCTAATTTTCTCAACCGTCCTGTTCAACTTTCTTTAATTAACTTAAACCCAAGGATTTAAGTTAATTATAAACTTGGAACCTTCAAAGTTCCCTATAAAGACCCTCTTTAAGCCTTAGGGCACCTACTCCCTCCCTTAAATTTGCAATTTAAAGTTCTGAATAAACTATAAAACTTTAGTGAAAGGAATTTATCCCGTATGTAAATTTACAATTTACCGCCTAATCTCGGCCATTCCACTTGAACAAATGATTATTTTCAACTAACCACAAAGACATTGGTACACTTTACTTTCTATTCGGCAGATGAGCAGGAATAGTAGGAACTTCCCTAAGATTACTAATTCGCGCAGAACTCGGAAACCCTGGAACTTTAATTGGAGATGACCAAATCTACAATGTTATTGTAACTGCCCATGCCTTTGTAATAATTTTCTTCATAGTAATGCCCATCATAATTGGAGGATTTGGAAATTGACTAGTGCCCTTAATACTCGGAGCCCCTGATATAGCATTTCCCCGAATAAACAACATAAGATTCTGACTCTTACCCCCATCTTTAAGCCTTCTTTTAATAAGAAGCCTTGTAGAAAGAGGAGCAGGAACTGGTTGAACTGTGTACCCCCCACTTTCAACCAATATCGCTCATAGCGGAGCATCAGTTGACCTTGCTATTTTTAGCCTTCACCTCGCCGGAATTTCCTCCATTCTCGGAGCAGTAAACTTCATTACCACAGTAATCAACATACGCTCTACTGGTATAACCTTTGATCGAATGCCCCTATTTGTTTGATCAGTCAGATTAACCGCACTTTTACTACTCCTATCCCTCCCAGTATTAGCAGGAGCCATCACAATACTCCTTACTGATCGAAACATTAACACAACATTCTTCGACCCAGCCGGCGGAGGTGACCCCATCCTCTACCAACATTTATTTTGATTTTTTGGACACCCTGAAGTTTACATCCTAATTCTCCCTGGATTTGGAATAATCTCCCACATCATTAGCCAAGAGAGAAACAAAAAGGAAACCTTTGGAACACTAGGCATAATCTATGCTATAATAGCAATTGGTTTATTAGGATTCATTGTCTGAGCTCACCACATATTTACAGTGGGAATAGATGTTGATACCCGAGCTTATTTTACCTCAGCCACCATAATCATTGCTGTGCCCACTGGTATTAAAATTTTTAGATGACTAGCCACACTCCATGGAACCCAATTAAACTACTCCCCATCACTCTTATGAGCACTAGGATTTGTCTTTTTATTTACAGTAGGTGGCTTAACTGGAGTAGTCCTAGCTAACTCTTCCATTGATATTATTTTACACGATACTTATTATGTAGTAGCACATTTCCATTATGTCCTTTCCATAGGAGCCGTTTTTAGAATTATAGCAGGATTCACACATTGATTCCCCCTATTCTCTGGCTTAACCCTTAATGGAAAATTTTTAAAAATTCAATTTATAACCATATTTATTGGAGTTAATATAACCTTTTTCCCCCAACATTTCCTGGGACTTAACGGAATACCCCGCCGATACTCGGATTACCCTGATGCTTATACATCTTGAAATGTGATCTCCTCAGTCGGATCCCTAATCTCCCTAATTAGAATTATTATATTTTTATTTATTATTTGAGAAAGACTTATTTCACACCGAAAAAGATTAGTATCATTAAATATAAATACTTCAATTGAATGATTTCAGCTAATACCCCCCGCTGAACATAGCTACTCTGAGCTTCCCATATTAACTAATTTCTAATATGGCAGATTAGTGCGATGGGTTTAAGTTCCGTATATAAAGTTTAAGCTTTTTTTAGAAATAGCGACATGAAAAACATCCCTGCTTCAAGACAGAGCCTCGCCCCTAATAGAACAACTAACATTTTTTCATAATCATGCACTTATGATTTTATTTAGTATCACCATTATAATTGGATATTTAATAAGAAGCCTATTCTTTAACACATACAACTACCGATTCTTACTAGAAGGCCAATTAATCGAAATTATTTGAACCATTCTCCCAGCAATTACCCTTATTTTTATCGCTTTACCATCATTACGATTACTGTACCTTCTTGACGAAATTAATAACCCACTAATCTCCATTAAAACAATTGGCCACCAATGATACTGATCCTATGAATATAGAGATTTTTCTGGGTTTGAATTTGATTCCTATATAATCCCAAACAATGAGCTAAATTTAAATACCTTCCGACTCCTTGATGTTGATAATCGAACCATTCTCCCATATAACTCACAAATCCGAATGCTAATCACAGCTGCCGATGTAATTCACTCATGAACTATCCCCGCACTAAGCATTAAAATCGACGCCACCCCCGGTCGATTAAATCAAATTAGATTCTCAATTAACCGTGCAGGCCTATTCTTTGGCCAATGCTCAGAGATCTGCGGTGCTAATCATAGGTTTATACCTATTACTATTGAAAGAATTACCCCTGCCTACTTTATTAAGTGAATTACTAAGATAACAATTTCATTAGATTACTAAAAGCTAGTACTGGTCTCTTAAACCATTTATAGTAGATTAGCGCCTACTTCTCATGAAAAACTTAGTTAAACCCCATAACATTAACTTGTCAAGTTAGAATTACCCTGCTTGGGTCGTTTTTGATCCCTCAAATAGCCCCATTAAATTGACTTGGATTGTTTGTTACATTCATTATTGTACTTTTAATATTTAATTCAATAAATTACTTTTCATTAAAATATTTGCCTAAGTCCCATAAACCCCAAAAATTATCCGGGAATATCAGTTGAAAATGATAGCCAACCTGTTTTCTTCTTTCGACCCCTCTACATCATTTAGCCTATCTCTCAACTGACTTAGAACCTTTATCGGTATCATTCTAATTTCCTCTTTATATTGACTTATCCCCTCTCGTTATAGATTCCTTTGAAATAAAATTTTAATTACATTACACAAGGAATTCAAAACCCTAATTGGCAACAACAATATCACCGGCAGTACCCTAGTTTTTGTATCCCTGTTTTCCCTTATTATTTTCAATAACTTTCTGGGACTTTTCCCATATATTTTTACCTCTACTAGACATTTAGTATTAACCCTCTCTATAGCCCTACCTTTATGAATAAGATTTATACTATACGGATGAATCAACCATACAACCCACATATTAGCCCACTTAGTTCCACAGGGAACACCCCCACTCTTAATACCTTTCATGGTTTTAATTGAAACCATTAGAAATATTATTCGCCCTGGAACCTTAGCTATCCGACTAACAGCAAATATAATTGCCGGTCATTTATTGCTAACCCTGCTTGGCAATACCGGGCCCTCTCTTTCATTGATCGGTTTAAATATATTAGTTCTAATCCAAATTCTATTACTACTCCTAGAATCTGCGGTAAGAATTATTCAATCATATGTATTTGCCGTTTTAAGTACCCTTTACTCAAGTGAAGTTACATAATGTCTACACATAAAAATCACCCCTTTCATCTCGTTGATATTAGCCCCTGGCCCCTCTTAGGGGCAACAAGGGCAATAATTACTATAATCGGTTTAATTAAATGATTCCATTTCTATATAAACGACCTATTTCTACTAGGTACTTTAACTACCTCCCTAATTATATACCAATGATGACGCGATATCTCCCGTGAGGGAACCTTTATCGGCCTCCATACCTATGTAGTAACTACCGGTTTACGGTGGGGAATAATCTTATTTATTACTTCAGAAGTATTTTTTTTTATTTCTTTCTTTTGGGCATTCTTTCATAGTAGCCTCTCTCCGACCATCGAACTCGGAATAACCTGGCCCCCCAAGGGGGTTTACCCATTTAACCCCCTTCAAATTCCCCTACTAAACACCCTGATCTTGCTAACCTCCGGACTTACCGTCACATGGGCCCACCATAGTTTAATAGAAAACGACCATAAACAAACCCTTCAGGGGCTCGCCTTAACTGTGATACTTGGGATTTACTTCAGCTTTTTACAGGCCTATGAGTATATCGAATCACCATTTTCTGTAGCTGATTCAGTTTATGGTTCAACCTTTTTTATCGCCACAGGATTCCATGGAATTCATGTAATTATCGGTACAACATTTTTAAGAGTATGCATAACACGCCATTACTACAATCACTTCTCTAAAAATCACCACTTTGGCTTTGAAGCTGCAGCCTGATATTGGCATTTCGTAGATGTAGTTTGATTATTCCTATATATCTCAATTTACTGATGAGGTAGATATCTATATAGTATAATTATTATATTTGACTTCCAATCAAAAGATCTGAATATCAGTATAGATAATCACCATTATTTTTTACATACATTTAATAATTTTTGGGATCTCCCTTACTTTAATTTTAATCTCTTTCTCTATTTCAAAAAAAACATTTATAGACCGAGAAAAAGCCTCACCCTTCGAGTGTGGATTTGACCCTAAAAGATCCTCCCGACTTCCTTTTTCATTACAATTCTTTTTAATTGCCGTAATCTTCCTCATCTTTGATGTAGAAATTACCCTTCTAATCCCCTTAGTTATAACCATTAAAATAGCTAACTTACTAAACTATATCTTGATTGTTATATTTTTTTTATCAATCCTTTTAGCAGGACTTTACCATGAATGAAGCCAAGGAGCACTTGACTGGGCTATTTAGGGTAATAGTTAATTATAACATTTAACTTGCACTTAAAAAATATTGAACTATTCAATTTACCTTAAATAAGAAACAAACAATTGTATTTAGTTTCGACCTAAAACCCTGACGTTAAATCGTCCTTATTTAATTGAAACCAAACTAGCGGTATATCACTGTTAATGATAAAACTGAGAAATTCTCCAATTAAGGAAATATGAGAACCAAGAATAAGCTTCTAACTTAATTCTTTAGCAGTGCAATTCTGTTAATATTTCTATTTATATAGTTTAAGTAAAACATTACATTTTCACTGTAAAATTAGAATCTTTCTTATAAATACTTAAAGGCACACTTGCCACCTTAATATCTTCAATATTAAACTCTAACTCTAAGCTATTTAAGTTTATAAAAATAAGATTATGAAAAGTACTCACATTACCAATAATAATATAAAAATCTTTAAGTTATTATTATACAAAAATTGAAAATAACTTGCTATATACTTTATCTTTATATAAATATTCTGACTTCCCAAATACTCAGACCAACCTTGATCTAACCTGTTATAAATAACGCGTCCACTAGCAATTGGATAATAATTTACCCCATATGAAGAAATGTAAGGCATATTTCACATTGTTGCTATGAATAATCTAACACTTAAAGTACATAAAGACTTATTAGTATAATAAAAAGCAAACTTAGATAATCTATAACCTATTCAAATTCCCATTAACACTATTATTAATGTTATCATTTTTATAAACAAAGGTAAACAAATAAAATAAGGAGTTGGAAATATAAGTCACATTAACACTCTACCTGCAAATACCACTCTTATAGTTAAAGGTAATATTCTTTTTAATATCGGCAGCCCACTATCCCTAACTATATTTAAAACCCCATAATTAAAATCCCCTACTAAAACATAATATAATAATCGAAAAGTATAACAAACAGTCAAACCCACAGAAAGAAAAAAAATAATATAAATATATACATTTAAATAAGTTATTGACAAAACCTCTAAAATTAAATCCTTAGAGTAAAACCCAGATAAAAACGGTAACCCACAAAGGGCCAAATTAGAAATAATAAAAAAAGTACATGTTAAAGGCAATATCTCAACCAATGATCCCATATTACGAATATCTTGACAATTGCCTAAGTTATGAATTATACATCCCGCACATATAAATAATAAGGCCTTAAATAAAGCATGAATCAATAAGTGAAATAGGGCCAACTTATATTCCCCCAATGCCAAAATGGATAATATTAATCCTAATTGCCTCAATGTTGATAGGGCAATAATTTTTTTTAAATCAAACTCAAAATTAGCCCCCGCTCCTGCCATAAATATAGTCATAGTTCCAATAAATAATAACACTATCATTATATGCCTAGTTAAGCCCGCACTAAAACGAATTAATAAGTATACACCCGCAGTTACTAAAGTAGAAGAGTGCACTAATGAAGAAACAGGAGTAGGAGCAGCCATAGCGGCGGGAAGCCAAGAAGAAAAGGGGATTTGAGCCCTCTTGGTTATTGCGGCTAATATAACTAATACAACAATAATATTTATTTCATATGTATTTTTCATACAATCCAAATAATAAATATAATTAAAACTCCCATAATTTATTATTCAGGCAATAGCTATTAATAATGCCACATCTCCAATACGATTAGTTAAAGCCGTAATCATTCCTGCATTATAAGACTTTACATTTTGATAGTAAATTACTAAACAATAAGAGACTAAACCCAACCCATCTCAACCTAATAGAATCCTAATTAAATTGGGCCTAATGATCAATAGCATTATCGACAAAACAAATATAAAAACCAATATGATAAATCGACTTATATTAATATCACCCCTTATATACTCCTCCCTATAATAAATAACTATTGAAGAAATAAACAAAACAAACCTTATAAATAATAATGATATTCAATCTAATAAAACAGTCATAATAATACCTACAGAATTTAAACTTAATAACTCAAACTCTAACATTAAACTATAATCCAACACTATAAACAACCCACTACTTACAAATCTCAATAAACTAAAAACCAATAAAAACACAGCATAAACATAACAGACTGATAAAATTATCTAAAGTGTTATTTCACATCCCTGGTTCCACAAACCAATATTTTATATAAACTATTTAAATTAAACTCAAAGTACACAAAACTCCCTCTTTAACACTAAAACATTTAAAGGAACTCAATGCAACAATAATAGTAAATACTCTCGAACATACCCATTAGAAAAAGAATATAAACCCCTGTGTATCTTCCCGTGCTGCCTATAAGAATAAATATACAAAGAATAAGCTGCTCTAAAAAAGGATATCAAAGCTAAAAATAACATTGTCAAATAACTTCAATTAATCAAACTATTAAATAACAAGATTTCCCCTATTAAATTTAAAGAGGGGGGAGCTGCCATATTACAGCAACAAAATAAAAATCACCATAAAGATATCCTAGGCATTAAATTTATCAACCCCTTACTTAAAAACAACCTACGACTTAGCAAACGTTCATATGAAATATTAACTAAACAAAAAAGCCCAGAAGAACATAAACCATGTGCCACTATTATCAATAATCTCCCACATATTCCCCAATAAGAAAGGGTCATAATACCCCTTAATACTAGCCCTATATGTGCTACAGATGAATAAGCAACCAAAGCCTTCATATCCATTTGACGTAAACATATCAATGATACAATAAGTCCGCCTACTATTCTAATTACAACAAAAATATAATTTACCTTTACCCCAACTCTCAAAAACATGGGCATTAATCGCATTAACCCGTAACCCCCTAACTTTAACATCACAGCTGCTAAAATTATAGAGCCTGCCACAGGCGCTTCTACATGGGCCTTAGGTAATCACAAATGTACAAAATATATAGGCATTTTAACTAAAAACACTATGTTCATACACAAGTATATAGCTAAATTACCCCTATCATTAAAAAAAAAAAAATCTAAAGTATTAAAATTACTATAGAAATAAAAAATAGACACTAATATGGGCAAAGACGCCAATAAAGTATAAAATAATAAATATACGCCCGCTTGCAATCGCTCTGGTTGATACCCTCAACCTATAATTAAAATAAATGTGGGGATTAACCTAATCTCAAAAAATAAATAAAACACAAACAAATTTATAGAACAAAATGTTATAAATAACCTCATTAACAACAGTAAAACCATAAACAAAAATAAGTTATAATAATAATTCTTATAGTAAATAATCTCCGAAGCCATAATTATTAACGAACAAACCCAAAGCCTCAATAAAATTATAACGAAAGATAATAAATCACAACCCAAAAAATAAGATACATTTAAATACATATAATCAAATCTCAAACTAAATATAAATAATAATGTAACATAAAAATATACTATCTGATTAACTCAAAACCTTTGCTTCACAAATCTCAATGGAATCATAAATAATAAGCAAACCATAAACTTTATCATAATACATTAAAAGTTTGAAAATAATCATTCCCATGCGTACGAATTAAGGACACTAAAATCCCCAACCCTAACGCACTTTCACATACTCTCATAGTTAAAAAAATCATACCAAAATAAAACTCAAAGTTAAAAACTATTAGAAATAAATACAAATTAAAATAAAGCCCTAACACTACAAGTTCCAATCTTAATAATATAAGTAATAAATGCTTACGCTTAATGCAAAAAGATAGTAAACCCCTAAAATATATAACTACTGAAAATAATAAGCAAAGTGTTAACATTAGTTTTAATAATTTAATTTAAAATATTGGTCTTGTAAACCAAACATAAGTCTAACTTTTAAAACTTCAGAGAAAGGAAAACTCCCATCTATAATCTCCAAAATTATTGTTTTATAATTAAACTATTCTCTGCATTATCCTGACTCTAATAAGAATCTCCCTAATTAGAAGAATCACTTTCTTATTTCTCAAACACCCCATATCTATAGGACTAACCCTACTAATTCAAACAGTAATAGTAGCCTTAACTTTAGGGTTCTTTAATTTGAACTTTTGATACTCCTATATCCTATTCTTAGTAATAATCGGTGGAATAATAGTTCTATTCGTTTATATAACAAGAGTAGCTTCAAATGAAAAATTCGCATTCTCTACAAAAATCTTCACACTAATTCTACTCATATCATTATTAATAATTTTTACTATTATCATACTTGACCCATATTATTCTAATATCAACAATATAAATCTAGAAAAACTTAATTGCCAAACAAATTTTATTCTATCCCTTAATAAATTTATTAATTACCCCATAAGAATTATTCTCTTCTTATTAATTTTATACTTATTAATCACACTAATCGCAATTGTTAAAATCACCAATATTAAAAGAGGGCCTTTACGTCCATACAACTAATGAAAATCCCCTTCCGAAAAAAATCACCCATAATCAAAATTATCAACAACTCTCTTATTGACTTACCCTCCCCATCAAACATCTCAACCTGATGAAACTTTGGCTCACTCCTAGGCTTATGCCTAATTATTCAGTTAATCACAGGAATTTTTTTAGCTATACATTTTACAGTTAGGGTTGACTCAGCTTTTAACAGAATCATCCATATCTGCCGAGATGTGAACTACGGGTGATTATTACGAACAACCCACGCAAATGGTGCCTCATTTTTTTTTATCTGTCTTTACCTTCACGTAGGGCGGGGTATTTACTATAGATCTTATTATTACACCTCTACTTGAACAGTGGGAGTAATTATCCTATTCATAGTAATAGCTGCGGCCTTTCTTGGCTATGTCCTTCCATGGGGCCAAATATCCTTTTGGGGTGCCACAGTTATTACTAACCTTCTTTCCGCTATTCCATACTTAGGAAATACTATTGTTCAATGATTATGAGGAGGATTTGCCGTAGACAATCCCACTCTAACGCGATTCTTCACCTTACATTTTATACTACCATTTATTATCTCAGGTATAATACTAATTCACCTACTATTCCTCCACCAAACAGGATCCCATAACCCTCTAGGAACTAATAGAAATATAGACAAAATCCCATTCCACCCCTACTTTAGACTAAAGGATATTGTAGGATTTATTGTTATAACTACAATCCTTACCACATTAATCCTTTTTAAACCGTACATATTAGGGGACCCTGAAAATTTCTCCCCCGCTAACCCCCTCGTAACCCCTACCCATATCCAACCAGAATGATACTTTCTATTTGCCTATGCCATTCTACGATCAATCCCTAATAAATTAGGGGGAGTAATTGCTCTTGTACTCTCAATCGCCATTCTTTTAATTATACCTTTAACCAATAAAAAAATAATACAAAGTACCCAATTCTATCCCCTAAATAAAATCCTATTTTGAATTTTCCTATCTATTATCGTCCTATTAACTTGAATCGGGGCTCGACCAGTGGAAGACCCCTATATTTTAACAGGCCAAATACTAACTTTACTTTATTTTACCTATTACTTAATTAACCCAATTACCCATAAAATATGGGATTACCTTGTCTTTAAGCACTAGTTAATGAACTTGTATAAGTATATATTTTGAAAGTATAAAAAAGAGTCTAATCTCTATTAACTTAAACTACTAAAATTCATGCATTAAACTAAAATGGAAAACAATCATAATTGTAATCCCATAAACACAAATAAATAATTTAAAGCCACAGGCAAAAACCCCTTCCAACATAAATATATTAATTTATCATACCGATAACGGGGTAAAGTCCCACGAACCCATAACCATCAAAAAGCAAATAACGCTAACTTAAAATAAAAAAATCAATATAACACATTACCGCCTAAAAAAAGCATTACACATAATATCCTTATAAATAAAATACTTGAATACTCAGCCATAAAAATTAAAGCAAACCCTGCACTTCTATACTCAACATTAAACCCTGAAACTAATTCCGACTCACCCTCAGCAAAATCAAAGGGAGTTCGATTGGTCTCAGCCAAACTAGATACCATCCAAATTATACATAATGGCAATCCAATATAAATAAATCAAACCCTAACTTGATACTTCATAAAATCCACAATATTTAATCTCATAATTAAATATAAAAAAGACAATAAAATTAAAGACAGTCTTACTTCATAAGAAATTGACTGGGCTACCGAACGAATCCCCCCCAATAAAGCATAATTTGAATTAGAAGACCAACCAGCTACCATAATAGCATAAACCCTTAAACTTGAACAACATAAAAAATATAAAATACCAAAACTAAAGTTAAAACCCATAGTTACAAGCGGCATGCAAGCCCATAAAATCAATGATAAAAATAAACTAAACACTGGACATATATAGTAAATACCAAAATTTGACATAATGGGATACGTCTGTTCCTTAGTAAATAATTTAATAGCATCCCTAAAAGGCTGTGGAAAACCAATATATCCCACCTTATTGGGGCCCTTACGAATTTGAATAAGCCCCAAAACCTTGCGCTCTATCAAAGTCAAAAACGCCACCCCCACTAATACACATACTATTAAAATTAAAAAATTAAATCTTAATAAAGCGGAATCCCCCACATAAATTATTATTTGTGTTTAACTCACATTCTTAAATTCTAAATTTAAAGCACTAATCTGCCAAAACAATAATTAATACTATTCAAAACATAGTAACTATTACAAGTATTTGGTCCTTTCGTACTAAAACACTTAATCTATTTAAAGATAGAAACCAACCTGGCTCACGCCGGTTTAAACTCAGATCATGTAAAATTTCAAAGGTCGAACAGACCTAATATTCCAGCTCCTACACCAAAAATTAATTTTAATCCAACATCGAGGTCGCAAACTCTTTTTTCGATTAGAACTCTCAAAAAAAATTACGCTGTTATCCCTAAGGTAATTTAATCTTATAATCGTTATCAACGGATCACTTACTCATATATTAATGTACCAATAAAAAAAAAGTTCATTCAATTTTTCTGTCGCCCCAACAAAACACAAAATACAATTCAAATAACTAAATACTAATGCCTTTAAATCACAACTTATGTAAAACTCTATAGGGTCTTCTCGTCTTTTAAACTCATTTAAGCTTTTTTACTTAAAAATAAAATTCTAAACCAATTAAATTGAGACAGTTATCCCCTCGTCCAACCGTTCATTCCAGCTTCCAATTAAAAAACTAATGATTATGCTACCTTTGCACGGTCAAATTACCGCGGCCATTTAACTCCTCATTGGGCAGGTCAGACTTTAAATTATAATCAAAAAGACATGTTTTTAATAAACAGGCGAGAGATCATTTTGCCGAATTCCTTAACTTAACCTTCAACAACAAACTTAACAATACAATACTCTATACTAATTTTACCATTATTACATCTACTATATCATTCAATAAATCATTTTAATAAAACCTTTAAACACTCTATATAAATCTTAACTCAATAAAAGTTAATTATAACAAACTACAGATAAAAATTACCAATCCTACTAACCTTTATATAATAAATCATATTTTAATAATTTAACTTAAAGCTTATCCCTTAAATTATTACTTAAATAAAACTTTATATTAATAATGTAACATAAAATATTTAATTAACTAAATTAAATTCATTTCTTAAAAAACTAGATATCTTAAAAAACGACTAACGTTTCATTTCTAATATCATATTGTAAAAAGTTTTGACACAATTAAATATATATAATATTAGCTCTTCATAATTCGAGAATACTCAATCCTAAAAATTTTTTTAATAAACCCTGATACACAAGGTACAAAAACTCAACTCTTCTTTTATCTAATTAAACCAATATTTCAATAATCTATCACTATACTAATCCACTATAATTATTATCACATTTTCTATACTAATACTAATAATAAAAATATTTTTTTTACTAATCAACAATAAATTCCTCATTTCAAACTAAACCGATTCACACAATTAACTTTTTAATGTAAATAAAATGCTTTATAACAAGCTCTAGTTTGCCTTACTAGGTACACTTTCCAGTACACCTACTATGTTACGACTTATCCCACTTTAGAGGGGGAGCGACGGGCGATATGTGCATATTCTAGAGCTAAAATCAAACAATTTAATTTAATCACTTTACTTTCAAATCCACTTTATACTATAATTTTAATTATAATAACCATATAAATCAATTTATTGTAACCCACCTCTACTTACCTATACGCTGTACCTTGATCTGATTTCCCTCACTTAACAATGAATCTTGAACATTACAATTCTTTTAAAACATTCAAACTACGACGATATACAAACCTTTAAAATAAGTACAATTAATCGTGGACCATCAATTACAGGGCAGGTTCCTCTGAACAGGCTAGAATACCGCCAAATTCTTTAAATTTCAAGCACATAACTACTAATATTCAAGTATTTATATTTACATTCCCAATAATAGGGTATCTAATCCTAGTTTATTAAAAGAATCTCACAGCCTCAAGCTCATTTTTCTAGTATAACTCCAATTTAAAATTTCACCTAATAAACCTACAACTACACTATGACTAATACTCTTACTATTAACTAAACAAATTTAGTTGCACTATTTGTATAACCGCAACTGCTGGCACAAATTTTGTCAGTACTATTAAAAACCCCTAAATCAAAATTTCTTCCATATTCAAAATTCTATACTGCGAACTTAATAGAAATAATAATTTATAAATCTATCTAAAAAATATAAGGTAAATGCTAAAGCTTACATATAAACCAATTTAAAAACCAAATTCATAAGCTAGAATAAAACTTTCATAAGAACCAACAAAGCATAAATGATTTTGAACTTCCTGCCTAATCAAAAAATGGAGAATAGCAAGTCCAACTCCCAAGTAATTATGACTACTAAAAATAATCTTTTCCCCCACTCCAACTAAATAAACACTTCTACCTAAATTATCAAACCAGCCCCCGTTGGTTAAATAATTCAAACTGATATGCTCAACAAAATCAAACTGAGCTAACAAAACAAATACATCTACCTAAATTATCAAACCAGCCCCCGTTGGTTAAATAATTTAAACTGATATGCTCAACAAGATCAAACTGAGCTAACAAAACAAATACATCTACCTAAATTATCAAACCAGCCCCCGTTGGTTAAATAATTCAAACTGATATGCTCAACAAGATCAAACTGAGCTAACAAAACAAATACATCTACCTAAATTATCAAACCAGCCCCCGTTGGTTAAATAATTTAAACTGATATGCCCAACAAGATCAAACTGAGCTAACAAAATAAATCTAATCTACCTAAATTATCAAACCAGCCCCCGTTGGTTAAATAATTCAAACTGATATGCTCAACAAGATCAAACTGAGCTAACAAAATAAATCTAATCTACCTAAATTATCAAACCAGCCCCCGTTGGTTAAATAATTTAAACTGATATGCTCAACAAGATCAAACTGAACTAACAAAATAAAATCAAATCCACCTAAATTATCAAATTCAATTTATAACCATTTTCTCCCTTAAGAATAAAACTTTCTATAGAAAAAACAAAGCATAAACCAATTTAAACCCATAAATTATTTATATTATTATAGGATAACCCCCCAAAACGCCCAAACTAAAAACCAAACCATCTTTAAGCTAAAATTTTTTTCTAAACAAGCCTAACTAAATAGAAATTTAAACTTAAACCAAATTCCCAACAAAGCAAAACTTACTTATTAACTTTCAATTTGCAACCCTGGGATTTCGTGTGTATATATATAACTATACACATATACATAACTAATCATAAATATAATTTCTCCTACTATTAAAATCTTATTTTACAAATTCAAAAAAACAATGTAAATAAATAGCCTAACCAAATACCCAGCTTTTTTTTTTTTTTTTTTTAGATATTAACGAATTTATTACATATTCAATATTTATAAATACCAATAAATATTTAATAGATTAATAACTGTAAACTATAATATATTTATAAATTAATAATATTTCTGTTAAATTAAACATTTGTATATTATTATTTATTTATTATTTTTTTGGTATTGTGTAATAGATATATATATATGAATTAAATTAGTTAGATATAAATAAATAATATAGTTTATTTTTTTTTTTTTCTCTTTACCATAAACGATCGTATATCTCGTGAAGTCTATAGATATCGTAAATAAGAGGCAATCTAGAGTTTTATTATATATTCATTTAATATATCTTTCATATAAAACTAATGTATTAATATATAATATATATCTAGAGTCTGGATATATAAATAATGTATATCTTATAAATAGAGTATATATCATTAGATTAATATATTTTTAATCTATTAAACATTTATATTTAGGGCACCTCCAAAAAGTTGCCTAAATTTGTGAACATTTTGGCAAACCAAAAACCCCCTTTAACACCCAAAACGGCACTTTTTTTCGAAAAAAACTGATGCACGAAAATGCAAAAATTGTGCAAATTAGCAAAATTTTAGCTCCATCGGTCCCCCTCTGTGAGCAAACTTCAAACAGACTATTTTCACCCCCTCCCACCCCCCCTCAAAAAGGGGGGTAATTTTTCGCAAATTCCAAAAATTTCTAGGGGTTTTTCTCTTGCAAAAGTGGTCACAACTTTCGAAAAAAAAAAATCGATAACCAAAATCCCCACAGACCCAAATTCAATTTTAGTCGCAAGATTATTTTTAGTAGTCGGTAAAGCCAAAACACAGGCATTCATTTCAACCTAAAACAATTCCAATGATTATCTAACACTAATACCCTATCGCTATTTATGTAATTCGCATCTTTATAAAAAACTCACCTCTATCAGATGGCCTTGCCATCTATAAATTTGACTTATTTGATTGTTCCTAAATTCTCCGGGAGTTAGTTCCTCGTTGTTTATACAACTTACATTTTTATCAAACTTTT